ATCTAATTTAGCTCTTTCATGCTTACTATAACTAGTTATTTCGGTTTTCTACTGGCTGCTTTAACTATAACCCCAGCTCTATTCATTGGTTTAAACAAGATACGACTTATTTGAAATAAATTGAATGAAAAAATTGATAAAAACGAATATTTCTCTGAGATTCTTGGTATTCTATGGTTCTTTTACACATCAATTGTCAATTCTTGGTCATCGAGATTCATGGATAATTCAGATTAATATTTTTAAATGTATCTTACCTATTTTTTTATCCCCTTAAACAAACCGAAATGATTGAAGTTTTTCTATTTGGAATCGTCTTAGGTCTAATTCCTATTACTTTAGCAGGATTATTCGTAACCGCATATTTACAATACAGACGCGGTGATCAGTTAGATCTTTGATTGAGTAATATTTATTTCTTTTTTATTGACCTCCTTCCCGCAGGAGGTCCAATGCAAGTTGCAATTAAACTTTTTTGTTTTTTTTTTGTTCAAATATTTTATTGTGATTCGACATCAAATAAACTGACTCACGCTCTGTAGGATTTGAACCCACGACATCGGGTTTTGGAGACCCGCGTTCTACCGAACTGAACTAAGAGCGCTTTCTTATGCTTATGACAGGGGATACAACTGTACTGTAAAGAAATCTACCCCAATGCATCTTGCATACATATAGTATAAAAAACGGAAAATTATGTACAATTTGAATCGTTCTCAATTAATCCTCGTTACTGTCCATAGAAGAAGTAATAGGTAGGGATGACAGGATTTGAACCCGTGACATTTTGTACCCAAAACAAACGCGCTACCAAGCTGCGCTACATCCCTTTTTTTTTCAAATTGTTGGGCAGTCTCATTCTACAAAATACCTGTCTTGTTTTCCATATCTTCATTTTTTCCTCCATCTATATACAATTTTCTTATCATTTCTTCTCTTCCTTTTGGTTTCATATAAGAAAATCTTATACATATCATAAATATAAGAATTATATACATCTGAAACCTAACGTATAAAAAAGTTTTATCAGTAATGTTCAGGAACAGGGGATTAGATGAAAATCTAATCTATTGATTAATTGTACATATCTATTTTAGCATTTAGTTCGGAATTCTGTGTAAAATAAATACAAATGATCTTGAACTACAACATCTGACCATATACACATATGTATTACAATCCATAGGAAAGGAGGATTTTCAATGCGAGATATAAAAACATATCTCTCCGTAGCACCTGTGCTAAGTACTCTATGGTTTGGGTCTTTAGCAGGCCTATTGATAGAGATTAATCGTTTATTCCCGGATGCCTTGTCATTCCCATTTTTTTGATTCTAGTTATTGATTATGTGAAGAAATGAATAAAATTAGAGATACAATTCTACATGACTCAAATTTCGAATTTCCTCCCTCCTTTTTCAGTTCTTTCATTTCAGTTCCTTAGCTTTAGGATAGGGAGAAAAGAAAAAAAGTGTATGGAACCTCAACAAAAATGTGATAGATCGAAGATCGAATTTGGGAGACCTAAAATTTAAATGTGGATCCAGTCTAGGGAGGGTTCCGCGAAATCATAGCATAGAAAGAAGATACTTAAATTAAATAAGAATAATAATTTAGTGGATTTAGGATAGGAACAATTGATAGTTAGAAAGAAATTGTATTACTTAATTATTACTTCATAAAATTATTATTTTATTACTCTATAAAATATAAAATGAAAATTTTTACTTAATTACATTAATATTAATTTTTAAATTTGAATAAATAAGAATTTAATGATAATTGCAACGAAATTTTTAGAAAATTCCATTTCTAGTTAGTAACTTCTATTTAATTTATTTTTGTTTTCTTCTTCTTCTTCAGCTCGGATCGAAAATGTAAGAGTTAAGCCGATACAAAATTCAAAGGGGGTTTATGGCTAAGGGTAAGGATGTAAGAGTTATAGTTATTTTAGAATGTACCAGTTGTGCCCGAAATGATGTCAATAAGGAATCACCGGGTATTTCTAGATATATTACTCAAAAGAATCGACACAATACGCCTGGTCGATTAGAATTGAGAAAATTTTGTCGCTATTGTCACAAGCATACGATTCATGGGGAAATCAAGAAATAGATTGAACGGAACACATGTGTTCTTTTCAAGTCAAAGAAGAAAAAGAGCTTAACATATATTTAATTTTCATTTTTAATATAGAATATGAATAATGTGTATACATTATGCATACAAATCAAAGCCTATTTTGGTAGGATCTGAAGTAAATAAAATAAAGAAATAGAATTTTAGAGATAAGGAATAAACCATGGATAAATCCAAACAATCTTTTCGTAAATCCAAGCAATCTTTTCGCAAATCCAAACGATCTTTTCGTAGGCGTTTGACCCCAATTAGATCGGGGGATCGAATCGATTATAGAAACATGAGTTTAATTAGTCGATTTATTAGTGAACAAGGGAAAATATTATCTAGACGGGTGAATAGATTGACTTTGAAACAACAACGATTAATTACTATTGCTATAAAGCAAGCCCGTATTTTATCTTTGTTACCCTTTCTTAATAATGAGAGACTATTTAAGAATAAAAAATCGGAGTCGATCCCCCGAACTCGAATTACTCGTCCTAGAAAAAAAAAATAGACATACTCCTCGATTGACTCCAAACTCCAATCGTAACTCAAGCTCAGATGTGTTTTTTGTTCGAAAAGGCCTAGAATCTATAAGAGTGGGTTCCGGTGTTAAAAGAAAAAAAAAATTCCCATTTTTTTTAAACATGTTCGTTCGTTCCTATTACTTATTTTTTTTTTTTTTTTAAGTGATTTTTATTCTATCTTCCCGGAGAAGTCACTCCGGGGAATTCTGTTTCGTTTCAATCATTCCTTTACTGTACATGACTTTATAATCTACTTTATTTGAATTTGATTTGATGATCTTGTTGGAAATCATGTAAAGATAATTCTTATTTGATATAGCTATTTGTGCAGGTATTTTACGATTAAGAAGCAATTGCTTCTTGTACAGATTATGTATTAATCTACTATAACTATACAATACCGACTTTTCGCGAGTTATTGCATTTATCCGAGTGATCCACAAACGACGAAAATCCCTCTTTTGCCTGCCTCTATCTCGATGAGAGGAAGCCAAAGCTCTAATTTTTTGTTGAGTAATCGTTCGAATAAGTCTCGAATGAGCCCCTCTAAAGGTTGACGCAAAAAAACGAATTTTTGTTCGACGTCTACGAGCTATATATCTCCGTCTAACTCTTGTCATTGAATCAAATTAAAAAACCTTAATGAATAACTAATTGATTTCTATTCTTTCAGCCATCCTTTTATCCCCCTTGGTCGATGAATAACAAAACGGATTATTCCGATATATAAAATATGAATTCGAATGGCTTTTGCTACTATAACCTTCCTTACCACCATTTTTTATTCCTTTCGGGCATTTCACCTGAAAATAATAAATTCTAATGATACTAAAAAAAGTGGGTTCCTTCGTTTCTATGGTTATTTCTTAAACGGCGAGGTCCTCTCTATACACCGGAGCTTCTTCTTTCATTTAATCAATTCTTCTTTCATTTAATCAAATGGTATTGTGAACTTGTATAGTTCACACTCTTTGGCTCTACCCATCAATTATCAATTATAGAGTAATAGCTCTTTTCACAATAAGAGTTATCTATACAGTAACGGCATTTAATTAGGAAAGTTGGCTAGGTAGCTGACCCTCTTAGTCCGTTCTTTTAACAATGGGAGCATAATCTTTTTGCTTCTTATGATACCATTTCCTCCGCTTAATGGATAACTATTTACTACCTATGGGGAATTGCTTTTCATCTCAAATTTAGGTGATTGGATTTACACCAATGGAAACCATAAATTCCATACACAATACACAATATAGATATATGAAAAATCTTTTCCATTTACTCTATTCATTGGTGCCGTTCAGTAATACTGGAAAAATTTTATGATTTGTATTTGTTCGAACTCATGATCTGAACGAGTCGCACATACACCCTAGTACATGTTCCTCGACGCTGAGGACATTCTCTAAGAGCGGGAGATTTCGTAACATTTCTTATTGGCTGTCTTGCATTTCTAATAAGTTGTTTAATAGTTGGCATGTCGTATATATATATATACGTTGTATATATAATTAGAAATTAGAATGGAATGGGTTGGTTTAGATCGATCTTAACCTGAGAATTAATCTGATAATTAATGATTATCTATTTTTTCTATTCAATATAAAATCACAGAAAATTAAATTACGGTTTGAAATAGATTTACAATAAAAAATCCTCGAAATCCTCAGGATCCGCCCCTACAAGATCAACAATGCCGTGAGCTTGGGCTTCTGTTGCTGACATAAAAATATCTCTTTCCATGTCTTGGGCTACAACCCAAAGAGGCATACCTGTTCTTTGTACATAAACCTTTGTGAGGGTTTCGCGAAGTTTCACTATCTGTCTCGTTTCCCTGAAAAAGTCCCCTGATCTTCCGTCATAAAAAGAACTAGCAGGTTGATGAATCATAATCCTAACCTAATGTTATTGATATAACAGGTTCTTCTATCTCGCATGATTGGGCTAAATTAAAGGATAAAAAAAATAAAAAGAAGAAAATGGAATTGAACAACCGTACGGGCATTTCTATGTTGCATACGGCTCCGCAATGGAATTTACTTTATTCTTCTCTTCTATGTCTATCGAAGAAATATAATTTATCTGATTCAGATCGTTGAATTATCCATTTACCACCCTTCCTTTCGTAGGAGTAAAAAATACTATGATGGTTCTGTTGCTTTATATAGATATCTATATCTTATCTATGATTTAGCAATCCCAAAGTTCCCTTCTGATACGATCAAATAAGGAAAATTTATTTTTTTTCGTACTCTTTCATAAGATGAATATCAAAAAGAGACTTCTAGTGTGGAAGAAAAAAAGTTTGTGACGCTGAAATGTACTCCCGACACATAAAATCAACAAATCGGAAATACCCTTTGTTTCATACTACTATCTCGATACAAAATCTCATGTTATGAAAAAACAATAAAATAAAATAATGGTTTGTTTAGATCGAACTCGAAGTGCCATGCTATTATTACTTATTATTCATATTCAATATGGCGAAGGCATAGTGTTTCTTTTTTTTTTCAAATCAAAACTCATTGGCGCCGAGCGTGAGGGAATGCTAGACGTTTGGTAATTTCTCCTCCGACCAGGATGAAAGATGCCATTGAAGCGGCTATTCCCATGCATATTGTATGCACGTCGGGCGTCACAAATTGCATAGTATCAAAAATAGCTATTCCTGATATTACCCATCCGCCGGGAGAGTTTATAAATAAATAAAGATCCCTAGTCTGATCTTCTATACTGAGATATACCATGAGACCAACAATAGTATTCGAGATCTCCTCCTTGACCTCTTGTCCTAAAAAAAGTAATCTTTCTCGATAAAGTCGGTTGATTAGGACAAAATCCTATCCTTTAGTCCTTTAGGAGCCGTACACGCACCTTTGGATGCATACGGTTCAAAATCAAAATGAAATGGAGAAAAAAGAATCAATGTGTCGATTCTTGTTCTATTTCTTTTTTCTTTAACTTAATAGGTTTTTCTAAAAATAGGTTTTTCTAAAAAAAACGTTTTTCTTCCATTTTTCAAAAAACATGAGATGTGTTCTCGCTTCCTTACCTATAAAAAAAGAATTTATTGAACTTATAGAAATTGAACTAATCTCTCTCATTGATGTATTATTTCATCGATATTCAAATCACGATGCAATTTTCTTGTTCCTGAATGGGCCCTTGCAATTCTTTTAGGTTCATGTTCTACTCCGGGAAAAGATCTGTCCGAATTTTATTTGCACATATAGGGCAAATAATCTCAGTACCACTTCTTTTTTTTTCAATTCGTTTCATGTCTTTTCCCAACTCAACTATTTGATGTATTCATCATGCTATTCTGTTGGTTATTGGTTGGACGTTTGAAATCACTCTTATAGTAACTCATCTTACTTATAATAATATAGTAAGGATAAGAATCCTTTATAATACAAGTAATAATCATACATATATTACCGATTTGGTATTTTCTGAACGGAGCCTGAATACTTTATTTTTATTTTTCCATTTTCCAAGTGAACCATAAATCCTCCTAATTGATAATATGGATCCCAAAATGCAAATATAAATAAATTGATCTAATTACACTTCACGCTCCGAATGATTGATGCTTCCCTCAATACAATATTTCTTGGGCGAAACAGAGGATATCTCGATCGGGGGAGAAAACGGGTAAATTCCATATGACTCAATATGTCTGACAAGTCGCACTATAACTCAACCCAAGTTGCATCTTCCTCTCCGGGATTCCGAAAAGGTACTTTTGGAACACCAACGGGCATTAATTTAAAGACAAAATTGAGTACTATACTTCGCGTTAATATGGAAACGTAACAATGGCTTTATCATCTTTATCTCTTTTTCTCTTTATTGTATTTTATACATAGATTTTTATACATAGATTGAAAGGTTTATATTGAAAGGTTTATAGAGTAAGACAGAATGAATAAAGAGAAAATTTAACTAACGTATCAATCGTTGGAATGATAAACAAGTATCTATGTATTTGTTTCCCGAAAGTAGGAGTAATCCTCCCATTGCGTATTGGTACTTATCGGGTATAGAATAGATCCGCTTCTCTTTGTTCTTACGAACAGAATTTTTCCCTTATTTTCAATGGAACGGAATAAATATTAACCTTTTCTCATACAGAATCTACTGAAAAGTTAGGTACATAGTATAGTCTTTTCCAATTCCAATGCGATAAAATAAAGTGACATAGTGTCTAGTTTTTTTTTGATAAAGGGGTATTTCCATGGGTTTGCCTTGGTATCGTGTTCATACTGTCGTATTGAATGATCCTGGTCGATTACTTTCGGTCCATATAATGCATACAGCCCTAGTTGCTGGTTGGGCCGGTTCGATGGCTTTATACGAATTAGCGGTTTTTGATCCCTCTGACCCCGCTCTCGATCCAATGTGGAGACAAGGTATGTTCGTTATACCCTTCATGACTCGTTTAGGAATAACCAATTCGTGGGGTGGTTGGAGTATTTCAGGGGGAACTATAACGAATCCAGGTATTTGGAGTTATGAAGGTGTGGCAGGGGCACATATTGTGTTTTCTGGTTTGTGCTTCTTGGCAGCTATCTGGCATTGGGTGTATTGGGACCTAGAAATATTCTGCGATGAACGTACGGGCAAACCTTCTTTGGATTTGCCTAAGATCTTTGGAATTCATTTATTTCTCTCAGGGTTGGCTTGCTTTGGTTTTGGCGCATTTCATGTAACAGGTTTGTATGGTCCTGGAATATGGGTGTCCGATCCTTATGGACTAACCGGAAAAGTACAACCTGTAAGTCCTGCATGGGGCGCGGAAGGCTTTGATCCTTTTGTTCCCGGAGGAATTGCCTCTCATCATATTGCAGCGGGTACATTGGGCATATTAGCGGGCTTATTCCATCTTAGTGTCCGTCCGCCTCAACGTCTATACAAAGGATTGCGTATGGGCAATATTGAAACTGTACTTTCCAGTAGTATCGCTGCTGTTTTTTTTGCAGCTTTCGTTGTTGCTGGAACTATGTGGTATGGTTCAGCAACAACTCCAATCGAATTATTTGGTCCCACTCGTTATCAGTGGGATCAAGGATACTTTCAGCAAGAAATATACCGAAGAGTTAGCACCGGACTAGACGAAAATCTAAGTTTATCGGAAGCTTGGTCTAAAATTCCCGAAAAATTAGCTTTTTATGATTACATTGGTAATAATCCGGCAAAAGGGGGATTATTCAGAGCAGGGTCAATGGATAACGGGGATGGAATAGCTGTTGGATGGTTAGGGCACCCTGTCTTTAGAGATAAAGAAGGGCGCGAGCTTTTTGTACGTCGTATGCCTACTTTTTTTGAAACATTTCCGGTGGTTTTGGTGGATGGAGACGGAATTGTGAGAGCCGATGTTCCTTTTAGGAGAGCAGAATCAAAGTATAGTGTTGAACAAGTAGGTGTAACTGTTGAGTTCTATGGTGGCGAACTCAATGGAGTCAGTTATAGTGATCCTGTGACTGTTAAAAAATATGCTAGACGTGCCCAATTAGGTGAAATTTTTGAATTAGATCGGGCTACTTTGAAATCTGATGGCGTTTTTCGTAGCAGTCCAAGGGGTTGGTTCACTTTTGGTCATGCTACGTTTGCTTTGCTCTTCTTTTTCGGACACATTTGGCATGGCGCTAGAACCTTGTTCAGAGATGTTTTTGCTGGTATTGATCCAGATTTGGATGCTCAAGTGGAATTTGGAGCATTCCAAAAAATAGGAGATCCAACTACAAGGAGACAAGTAGTCTGATACAAGATTGCTCTGGTATCTTTCGCCTCTTTTTTTTATTTGACATAGGGTTAGAGTACTTAAGAAATCTTGACTTGAATCACTATCTTTTCTTTTCCTTTTCTTTATATTTATATTTTATACTATATGGTAAATGATGCCAAATGAATAGGTGTGGAAGCTATAATTGTAAACCACGATCGAATCTATGGAAGCATTGGTTTATACATTCCTTTTAGTCTCTACTTTAGGGATAATTTTTTTCGCTATCTTTTTTCGAGAACCGCCTAAGGTTCCAACTAAAAAAGTAAAATAATTTTTCATTATTTCAATTGAAGTAATGAGTCTCCCTACCCTATATGGGAGACTCATTACTTCAACTAGTCCCCGTGTTCTTCGAATGGATCTCTTAGTTGTTGAGAGGGTTGCCCAAAAGCGGTATATAAGGCGTACCCAGTAAAGCTTACAAGTAAACCAGATATAAAGATGGCGATTAGGGTTGCTATTTCCATTTTTAGACAATTTCAAGATCACAATACAATGGATCTATAATAAGATCGTTTATTTACAACTACAACGAAATGGTATACAAAGTCAACAGATCTCAACCAATGATTAAATAAATAGGATTTATGGCTACACAAACCGTCGAGGATAGTTCTAGATCTGGGCCAAGACGAACTACCGTAGGGAATTTATTGAAACCACTGAATTCGGAATATGGTAAAGTAGCTCCGGGCTGGGGGACTACACCACTAATGGGGGTCGCTATGGCCCTATTTGCGGTATTTCTATCTATTATTTTGGAAATTTATAATTCTTCCGTTTTACTGGATGGAATTGCAATGAGTTAACTTTAATAAGAACTATGAAGTACTAGTAAAAAAAAAATTACTTTACTTAAACTTAAAACTTTGATTTCTAGACCATTCTGGTAGTTCGACCGTGGAATTTATTTGTTTCGGTATCTCCGGAATATGAGTGTGTGACTTGTTATAATTGATCCTATTAATAATACAGAGAATAGTTCTGTCATCTCTATCAAGATGAGTCTATTTCGTCGGATAATTATTCTAGTATCTGGAACACGAAATCCATGTAATATAGAATAGATCAAGAAAAGAAATACGAAAACTATGATTCATAACTAATATTCGGACCTCGAAACCGGACTCCAAAAATTTCAAATAAATATTTCCTAAATCAAACGATTTTTCTTCTTTCAGACTTACTTTTTTTTTTACCGAAGGACAACTCCTTTTCTAGATCTAGATTTTGTTGAGTCATAACATACATTCATTGAATAAGTGATTATGAAAGTGTTCTTACTCAGAGAACCCTTGAGTTTAGCTTGGCTTGAGGCTTGGCTTTATTAAATCATCGTGGTTCTAGTATGAATCTGGAGTTTCAATTGATTCATGGGATCTCAACAAGTGAATTCCTATACCAAATATATATAATAGTTAAAAAAGATAAATAAATAGTTAAATAAGAGTCAATACACATTACAAAAAAACAAGAAATCAAATTAAAAATAAATAGGAAAGAGAAGATTCAAGAGGCCTGTAATAATCAACATCAAAAAAGACGTATGAGCCAACTTG